CCATGATCTAAGCTGTGAACGAAAAAAACAACCAAATTTGACCCATAACATCTATGTCAGCTTTTCTATCTTGAATCCATTCAAGGTGGCTCGCTTTATAGATGATCCCTCTATAAGAGGAAGATTGGAAAAATCTTTCTAGTTACTTCGTTCTCTATTTCTAGTGGAGAGAATCCTGAGGAAAAGTCTTTTTTTTTCTACCGAGCTAAAAAAATATGTTGATGTCTATAGTAAACCAAAGTCATCATTTTATAGCTATTTTACTTCAATTTTCCCTCGACAAATAAAAAATAGAAGATTTAGTTACGATTAGAATTTTTTTTTACTTTCCTTATCCATGGATTCATACTCATTCAATTGGAAGTATTGATCCAATTCAATAAGAATTCTGTTTCGTAATTTCAGAATCCAATTTTCAAATTTTGAATTTTTATTTGGATAAAAATCACGAGAATGTGGATTTGTCCTCGAATTTGTCATTGCGAGGTAAAGGGTTAAATCCTTTTTAAGAAATGAAGTTTTTGTTCGGAATACAAAGAAAACCGAAGGACCCCTTAACTATTAGGGGATTCATAGAACGAATCTCACTTTTACCACTAAACTATACCCGCTACAATGTCATTATTATATAGAAATGGGTTTTTGTCGAACAAAAAAGAATTGTGGCGGTATCAGCAAAAATCCTGAAACTTAGAGTGTTGATGCCTTTTGTCAGGTGACTCTAATTATTACTAAAAGGGATGATTTAAATAACCTATTCTATCTTTTTTGCTGAAGGGTTTTGGACCGATTAGGGTTCGATAAAATAACGTCAGTTATAATTATAATATAAAAATAACTAATGGAAGAATTCAAAATGGAACCCCCCTTTTTTCAAGTAAAGAAGTTCTCAAACAAAAAGGAGAGGATCTTTTTAATTATCCTTTTTTTTACGTATAGTTTTAGGAATTAGTTCCAACTATATCTAGTAATCTAGTAAAAAAAACATAGTACCTTTTCAACTAAAGTATTTTGAAAAGGCCCGGCTAGGTACTAACCCGGCCAGGCCGTGGGAATGAAAAAGCCCTTACTCTTATTTTATCAAAAAAAAAAAATAATGGGATTGTAGTTTAACCGTCTTTAGATCCATATTTTAGATCTATATAATAAAAGAATAAAGGAAAAATAAAGAAGAAATATTCTTTTCAATCCTTACCTTATACATGTTAAGTAATGTAACATAGTACTTATTCTTTTTCAACTGGAGAGATGGCTGAGTGGACTAAAGCGTCGGATTGCTAATCCGTTGTACGAGCTATTCGTACCGAGGGTTCGAATCCCTCTCTTTCCGTTTCCGTTGAATTTGTTTTCTTTAATATTTATCGGAAAGGAAATCTTTTTTATTTTCTTTTCTAGAAAAATTCCTAGTTAAAGGAGTAAATTGAAAAAATGGTAAGGAAATTTTAAAATAAAGCAAAAGAAACAAAAAAGTCTTCTCCTATTTTTTTATTCTTCTCGTCCAGGATTACGTCCTGGATCATTAGATAGGAATCCGAAGATGAAGAGAGAAACAAAGAATATAACTACTGTGTAAACGAAGAGTTTGAGAGTAAGCATTACACAATCTCCAATATCATTTTTTTTGTAAAAAAGAGAATAGATTCGTCATTTTTATACCCCATATTCTAACTATTTAGATACTAAGAAATGAAGCTGCTTCAAAAAAAATGAATTTTCAGAAATTCAGTTGTAATATTTGGAAGAAGACTCTTTCATTATCAAAAGTCTCTTTAATATTAATATCCAAAACCAAAATAGTTAATTGGTGGGTAACCCACTAGAGTTTTTCACCGGAAAAGCGTCAGAATGCAGAAATGGGGTGATCCAGATTTAGGGCAACTGGTTTCATTTGCACCAAGAGCTCAGCCCTATCTGATCTTATCAATTATCCATTGTTAATATTTTTTATCGAATAAAGGATGCATTTTTCTAGAACAGTATTATTATTATATTAAATATCTCAGCGAAAGCTTACAGCAGCTTGCCAAACAAAGGCTAAGAGAAAAAATAGCAGAGGTATAACTGGCATAAGATCTACAATTGGATTTAAAAAGGCGTAGGCCTCAGGTAATTTGGCAAATAAAACATGAATCGAATAAAGGTCAGAATTAAGACAGATACCGCTCAAACTGAAGATATTAAGCATAACAAAAGTTTTTTGTTCTTGGAGATAATTGCTTTTTGATTGAGTTATTAGAAAATGAAGAAAGTAAAATAGACTCAAAAACTCTTCTTTTTCTTTGAATTTACCCAATCAAAAACCCTTCTATTTTCAATTCAAAATAGAAGAAATTCGAATTTCATACAATATCTTATATCTTAATTAAATTATATGTAATGATCAATCCATTTTTATATAATTCTATATCGACACGTGTTTAAAATTATCTATTCCATAGAAATTTTGGCTGGAATTGACGAACAACCACTACTAACACTAGTGTTTATTAGTGAAGAATATAAGAAGTGGGGCGTGGCCAAGTGGTAAGGCAACGGGTTTTGGTCCCGCTATGCGGAGGTTCGAATCCTTCCGTCCCAGAGGATATGGATTATATGCGACTAAAGAACGCTTTTTTTTTGAAAATCCTCGTTTATTTACAATAACAGAGTAATAGCCTATTGGATAGAATTTGATTCTTCTTTCTACTTTAATTACTAATACTAATTTTTTTCTGAACCATGTCTTTTTTAGAAACTTAATTAAGTTCAAATGACAGATATATTTTTATATTCAGTATAACTAACATAAACCACACTAGTTTGAATAAAAAAATAAGTTGTACAGCCCTTTCATCGGCGGCACATGCTCTTTCATATTCATACTGAAGGTAAGTACTTAGAAAAACTGTACCTGCCTTTTATTTAATTTAAAGTAAAGGGATATATCGATTAATTTAGTAAGACGTTTTCAATTCTAAACAAAAGTCTTGGTAGTAAGTGAATTCAATCAAGGGTATTAAGTCTCTTCAGACAAAACTTTAGTGGGATAAAATAAAAATTAGGAACAAGAGCTTAATCCGAATCCTTTTTTTATACTTATCCTAGCTCACCTAGTGTATCTCGGAAAAAGGCCTGCTTTTTATTTATGCTTCATCATCTCCCTAACGAAAAGTATCCATTTTAATAACTTTATCTGTTCTACAAACCTCATTAATAAAAGATCAAGTAAATTACATACGTAACAGATGCTTTTTTGTTTGAACCCCCTTTTTTAGGTATTTCCATTTTTGCTCTAATTCAAAAAATGAATTAATAATTGTAAATCTAGCTAACAATTTTGAGAGGAGGCGATTCGTCTATTCTAGTCACTTTATGGAAAAGATTACAGAAAATTTACTTTCAAGTGGGGACTTCAATGTATTGTTCTATTTAAGTAACAACAGTGTTTTTCTTTTTGTGACAAATATTTATGATCCTTTTAATTGAAATAGTTAATCCAGAATTAAGAATTAAGTTGACAGTTGTTTAACTTAGCGAATAGATACGGAAATCCTTTACTCATTCGATTCCTATTTCTGTAATCAGATAAAGCAATAAGGAAGAAAAATTTTCCACAGATATCACTCTTTTTATCCACTTCATAAAAAAAAACCTGGAATTTTTTTTTTACTTAGCTATTTTCCTTAACCTATCGATGGTTGAATTAATGGATTTTTCTATCTTAGGATAGGCTGAAAACATGTATTGTATTCAAATAATGATGTTGAAGTAGGAAATAAATGTGTTTTCAATATTTTCCATGATTTCCTGTGAGTTCTCGGTACTCGACGAGGTGGATTCATTAAAACGAACTCCTTGATTCATGTTATTTTTATTGTATTTTTATTATATCATTCTATTCTTCTATACTTAAATATAAAAAAAAAAAAAAATAATACTTTATTATACAATCAAATTTGGAATTCAAATAGGGGATTTAAGGTGAATTCTTTGTGAGTACTTCCTTAGAAAAGAATTTCGTTACCCATATACACATAAAATAGATTACTATATCCGGAGTACTGACCAAACCAATGACTACTCATGATTCCATTTCTAAACTATAGGATGTTATGGTAAAACTTCGTTTGAAACGATGTGGTAGAAAGCAACGTGCGACTTGAAGCACATGATCAGTTGTGGATTCTTACATCCGTCATTTTAGATCGCAATGAAGGTGCCCTTGGCTCGACATCTTTTGTTCTGTTCTATTACTCTCAATTGTAATTCAAATAGTCCATAATATGATGGAGCTCGAGTATAAAGTATTGATTGATTTCTCAGGGGCAAGAATCTAGGGTGAGTGTCAATGAATAAGTTGGAACAACTTCGTAAGTGTATATTCAAGATATAAATCGAAAGGATCGAATTCGAACACGTTTCAAACCCGTTTTTCGAATTGGTAAAACTCTTTTGATCAAAAGTGTATAAAGCGGGAATCAAGCATTTGAATGATTCTTTGATATAAGAAATCATAAAAAGGGGTATGTTGCTGCCATTTTGAAATGATTAAGGATCACCGAAGTAATGTCTAAACCCACGGATTCAAAGTAAAGCTAAAACATGTTGGAACAAGGAAAGACTTTTTTCAATTGTCTTAATAACTAGAGAAGAATAAAAAACTTCTAAACGAGACAGAAAGAGGTTAGAGACCACTCAATAACGGAAATGCCTCAGGCCATTCTTTAAACTATTTGAGAGTTATCTAACTTGAGTTATGAGTACGAATGCCTTTTTTGTTTTTTTGAAAACAAGAAAGGGCTTTATTTTTATTCTATTTATTTAATTATTTTAGGGATCTACTTCTACTTGGCATTTAAATTATAGAATTTCGAATCATTTTTTCTTGAGCCGTACGAGGGGAAAACTTCTTATACGGTTCTGGGGGGGGGGTATTCCATCTATCCCAATGAGCCGTTTATCGAATTGTTGCAATTGATGTTCGAACCCGAAGAGAAGGCAGAGATCTTCGTAAAGTGGGTTTTTATGATCCGATAAGGAATCAAACCAATTTAAATGTTCCGGCTATTCTCTATTTCCTTGAAAAGGGGGCTAAACCGACAGGAACTGTTCATGATATTTCAAAGAAGGCAGATGTTTTTAGGGAACTTTTTCTTAATCAATCGAAATTAAAGAAATAAAAAAAAGAGTGTGGGTATGACTCGGATCTAATCTAAATTTTTATACCTTTCCTTTACTATTCTCTTTCTTACTCTAATCAGAACCCATTTTTATTCTTCCTCTAAAACCACATGATAAGAACGAAAATACCTTGTATTGGTATTGTGAAAATCTTCAAATGAATAGAATAGCTCAAGAACTTGGATCTACAAATTCTGATATTCCTTTTAATTGGATGGTTTTCTTTGGAGTTCTAAAGGACGAGATAAAATTTGCTTTGTCAACTTCTATTGATTAATTAATTCCAATATATTTATATATATATATATTTTTCCTATTTGCTAGTTCCATTTAGTTTTTATCTATCTATCTATGTAGATAATCCATGTAGTGCCAATCCAACACAAGTCCTTCTTTTTTTCTTAGTAATTTCCATTAAAATGGAATTTATTGTCGCCTTTGTATTGTATTTTTTTCTCAACATTTATCTTGACAACAGTCTATCGAACAAATATAATTAGATCGTGGATAAAAAGAAAAGCACCCATTTATCTTCGTTCCATAGATTTTGGTTTTTCTTTCCTTCATTTTTTATTAGTTTTTAGTTCAATGTTTTGATTATGTCATGCAATCTTTAGTTTGGTTTTGACTGGATTTATAGACTTTTTTTGCTTGGGGTTGCTAACTCAACGGTAGAGTACTCGGCTTTTAAGTGCGACTAGGATCTTTTACATATCTGGATGAAGCAAGGGATTCGTCCATACCGTCGGTAGAGTTTGTACGACCACGACTGATCCTAAATGGGAATGACTGGAAAAAATAGCATGTCGTATCAATAGAGAATTCTAAAACTGTTTCATTCGTAAAAGCTTGGTCCTGATTTGACTTCTTGGAGCAAAAAAATGAATTGAAAGTTGGGTCAGGTGAATAAATGGATAGAGCCCTTTGGCTCCAATTGTAGGGAAACAAAAAGCCACGTGCTTGTGTTCGTAATTTGAATGACTAACCGATCTAATTATATGTTAAAAATATATTAGTGCCCGCTACGGGAAAGGCTTCGCCCATGAATGGATTATCCATTAAAAAAGAATCCTAACTATTCTCCATTTTAGAGGGGAGATGACTGTGTAAAAGAAGCTGTATATTGATAAATATCCATTTTCCAAAATCAAAAGAGCGATTAAGTTGAAAAAATAAAGGATTTCTAACCGCCTTCTTATCCTATAATGAATCTAATAAATTATTTATATGGAAAAGAGAGGATAGAGAGTCCGTTGATGAGTTTACTTATCTCCGAGGTGTTTATTCTTTATATTCCTCGAATACCTTGTTTTGACTGTATCGCACTATGTATCATTTGATAATCCACGAAATCCATTATCTTTTATTCCAATCGAATTTCCATTTTAAATTTAAATGGAGGAAGTTAAAGGATATTTAGACCTCGATAAGTCTCGTCAACATGACTTCCTATATCCGCTTATCTTTCAAGAGTCTATTTCTACATTTGCTCATGATCAGAGGTCCGTTTTGTTGGAAAATGTGGATTATGACAAAAAATTTAGTTTTCTACTTCTTAAACGTTTAATTAATCGAATGGATCAACAGAACCATTTTGCTCTTTTTACTAATACTAATGGTTCTAACCAAAATGAATTTTTGGGACACAATAAGAATTTGTATTCTCAAATGCTATCAGAGGGTTTTTCAGTAATTATAGAAATTTTCTTTTCCCTACGACTAGAATCTTTTTGCGAAAGGAAACAAATAGTAAAATTTCAGAATTTACGCTCAATTCATTCCCTATTTCCTTTTTTAGAAGATCAATTGGTACATTTAACTTATGTGTCAGATATAGAAATAACCCCTCCCATCCATCTCGAAATATTGGTGCAAACCCTACGCTACTGGGTGAAAGATGCTTCTTCGTTACATTTAGGGCGCTTCTTTCTTTACAAGTATGATAATTGGAACAGCCTTATTACACTAAAGAAATCCATTTCCATTTTTTTAAAAAAGAATCAAAAATGCTTCTTGTTCCTCTATAATTCTCATGTATGTGAATCCGAATCCATCCTCAGTTTTCTTCGTAACCAGTCGTTTTATTTACGATCAACATCTTTTGGACTCTTTTTTGAGCGAATCCACTTCTATGGAAAAATAAAAAAACCTCTTGTAGAAGTCTGTTCTATTCAAACCAAGCTAGGGTTGTTCAAGGATCCTTTTATTCATTATGTTAGGTATCAAGGAAAAGCCTTTTTGGGCTCAAAAGGTACGCCTCTCTTGATGAGTAAATGGAAATATTACCTTATCCATTTATGGCAATGTCATTTTTACGTGTGGGTTCAACCCGGCAGAGTT